CAACTCCTTTCACTGTAACAGAATACGGTATTCTAGATTCATAACCTCTCTCAAGCAAGAGAAAGAAACATCAATTTATTCATGGATATCCACGATATGTTCCCTATGGTGACCGGGTTCATGAATTATGGTCAACAAACAGTACGAGCTGCAAGGTACATTGGTCAAAGTTTCATGATTACCTTATCCCACGCGAATCGTTTACCTGTAACTATTCAATATCCTTATGAAAAATCGATCACATCAGAGCGTTTCCGCGGTCGAATCCACTTTGAATTTGATAAATGCATTGCTTGTGAAGTATGTGTTCGTGTATGCCCCATAGATCTACCCGTTGTTGATTGGAGATTGGAAACAGATATTAGAAAGAAACGATTGCTTAATTATAGTATTGATTTCGGAATCTGTATATTTTGTGGTAACTGCGTCGAGTATTGTCCAACAAACTGTTTATCAATGACTGAAGAATATGAACTTTCTACTTATGATCGTCACGAATTGAATTATAATCAAATTGCTTTGGGTCGGTTACCAATGTCAGTAATTGGCGATTACACAATTCGAACAATTATGAATTCGACTCAAATAAAAATAGCCACGGATAACCCCCTTGATTCAAGAACGATTACCAATTACTAAGATTCCGTTTTGATCTAAAGAAGCGAAGTTTCTTTCATTTTGGTTGGTTAGTAACTACAAAACATAACTATTGATTGGTGAGAATCACGGCTTGATTTGGATTTAGAATAGATTCATATATCCGTGATGATTTCGAAATATCAAATTTCAACTACTCTTTTGGATACAAAAGCGGGATTGGTCCAATAACTGTATCTACATCAATCCACACCACATTAAGATTCAATTCAATTAGGCATATACAAGAAAAAAAAAAGAAAGATAGGGTAACCTCTTTTTTCCTGGCCCGGTCAGTAAGGTCATGAAAATGAAATATTTCAACTTATTTATCTCTTATTTTACACATAATGGATTTACCTGGATCAATACATGATATTCTTTTAGTATTTCTAGGATCAGGTCTTATATTAGGAGGCCTAGGGGTGGTATTACTTACCAATCCAATTTATTCTGCCTTTTCATTAGGATTGGTTCTTGTTTGTATATCCTTATTCCATATTCCATCTAACTCCTATTTTGTAGCTGCTGCACAGCTCCTTATTTACGTGGGAGCCGTAAATGTCTTAATCGTATTTGCTGTGATGTTCATGAATGGTTCAGAATATTACAAAGATTTATATCTTTGGACAGTTGGAGATGGAGTTACTTCACTGGTTTGTACAAGTATTCTTTTTTCACTAATTACTACTATCTCAGATACGTCATGGTACGGGATTATTTGGACTACAAGATCAAACCAGATTATAGAGCAGGACCTGACAAGTAACGTTCAACAAATTGGAATTCATTTATCAACAGATTTTTATCTTCCATTTGAACTCATTTCTATAATTCTTTTAGTTGCTTTGATAGGTGCAATTGCTATGGCTCGTCAGTAATAAATACTTAGAATTAGAAATCCAAAATTAAATAAAATCAATAAGGCCGTGTTTTGTTCTGTGTTATTATTATCACATCAATTTCCCTTCAGTTCCATTTTGATATTCTATTGTTCATATATTAAATTGAATGGGTTTGAGTTCGATCCATTACTAATACCTTCCTTTTTTCCGTACTTGTTATATTCTAGTCAATCAAATCGGTTAAATTGTATTGTTGTTCATATTGAAATCAATCTCAATTGATGAGGAGTTGGTCAATGATGACCGAGCATGTACTTATTTTGAGTGCCTATTTATTTTCTATCGGTATTTATGGATTGATCACAAGCCGAAACATGGTTAGAGCACTTATGTGTCTTGAGCTTATACTGAATGCGGTTAATCTAAATCTCGTAACATTTTCTGATTTATTTGATAGTCGACAATTAAAAGGAGACATTTTCTCGATCTTTGTTATAGCTATTGCAGCCGCTGAAGCAGCTATTGGGCCAGCTATTGTTTCGTCGATCTATCGTAACAGAAAATCAACTCGTATCAATCAATCGAATTTGTTGAATAAATAGTCGTAATGATATAAATAAAGACAGATATATAGAATATTTACCAATTAGAATTAGCGTGTCGTGTATAACTCGTATGACCATGTTTGCTGAAACGTAATAAATCAAAGTATCTTGGACCTCTCTCATTCTCATGACCAGATCCAGAAGTAGATTGATTATGAAATTAAAAAAAAAATTCTGGTAAACCACTGATTCGTCTGGTGTCTACAATATATGATTCAGTTACTACTGATTTTACCAGATCGAAAATTGATAACGTTCAAAAAATGGATAGATCCAATGTCACATTCAGTAAAGATTTATGATACATGTATAGGGTGTACTCAATGTGTACGAGCCTGCCCCACAGATGTATTGGAAATGATACCTTGGGACGGATGTAAAGCTAAGCAAATTGCTCCTGCTCCAAGAACAGAG